TCCCATCTCGAATCCGGATCGTCATATGATGTGTAGATGTCAAGTCAGCAAAAGGACCTAGTACAGTTGGTACATCAGAAGTACTATTTGATTTATCAAAGACGATAGGTGAATCATCATAGTCCCTAGACTGTGATGTTCCCATGGAAGAGATAGCAGGCTCTACTGCAGAGGATGCTGAAATAATAACAGCAAAAAGAACAACAGAAAAATCACCAGCAGAAAGAAAGATCATCAGGTACTTGTGATATGTTGTCCGGCAAGTCAGCAAAAACATGCTGAGCAGAAGACCTGACCAAGGTAAGTAATCTTTACTTACTTACGACTCTTGAACGCAGATGTGGGCGGGAAGAAGATATTCACTGACTTAGAGCCTGTCAAGTGGAGCCTTCGTGTACCAATTTCAGTGGTTGAGTTTCGAACTCTCGTCATCTTCTTCTTCTTTTTGGAAAGTCTCATCTCAAATAGTCATCAGAAACAAGCTAGCCGAGCATTGACTTGGGTGTGGTTGGAGTATGATGCCCCAACGGATAGATCTCCATCAACATGGGAGTTTTCCCGGATCAATGTCTGGTCCTTTTTATTCCTTCTCTCTCTCTTGCTTCCTCATCTGTGACTGAAGCTTCCACATGAGCTTTACTTTCTTATCTGAGTAGACTGAAAGTTCTACTTTTCGTTTTTGGGAGGCCTAAGGACTGCAGCTTCTTCTGTAACAGCTTTTTTCAACCTCCCCTCGGGAAGTACGGTAAGAGGAGTAGCCTATCTTCTATCTAGCCTTGAGCCCGGTATCTTGATTGCTGCTACTTTGATTTAGCCCGAGCCGGTGCCGGGGCCAGCGTCTATTAATAAGGGGATAGCCGGCTTATTTCGCTCCTAAATCCATTTAGCCTTTCTCCGGAACTACTTTTAATACCGATACTGGACCACCTTCCCAAACCAAATAAAATGCAACTGATTCAAGAACAGCAAGAACAGCTGCTCACTCGGTCGTAGGGAAAAGAGTAAGTGATAGTCATCCATCGCCTTGAGCGGAGCCTGGTCTGGGATCGAGCCCTTCTGCCCTTCCTAAGGATCATGGGTCACGAGATTCGAATTCGTTCAAATCAAATACAAATAGGCCCTCTGCCCTGATTCAACTTCTCCCAAGGGGCAATCAAGCCTTTGAAACTAGGTCAGGTCAAATAGAGCTATTTACGCCTTTGAAAGCTGTCCAATCGGTCTAGTTTAGAGAGCCTAGATTCTCTTCTCCCCGTACGGATCCATGTTCCGCCTTCTTTCAGTCCTAAATCAGTTAAGCGGCACTCATCCCTTTCTTGGCCACTTAAGGTTTCGCATCTCTCAAGCCCTGGTTGGCTACTGACTTGGCTTCGTTCACTCAACAATCATTGAATCCGGATCCGGAAGTGACTGAACTCCCTTTTGAGCTAACTGCATCGGTTATGCCGACAACAACATATTCTCTAGCAAAAGAAAGCACTGACCTAGACTAGACCTCTTCTACCGAAGGAAATCCCGATCCCGCATTTGAGAAAGTTTCGCTATGCCCACAGCTCTTTCAAAGGAAAGCAGTCTTTTCAAGAAGAAAGTCACAGTCACACCGCCAATAGGCGGAAGAAGAGATTCCCAGCTACTGACTCTAATAAGACTAATAGCCGTACCGCAGAAAGAAGGTCAACCTCACCCCAGGTAATCACAGCTTTCTTCCCCTTAGGTCAAAGAGTCAGAACTCGCTTTCGAGCTAACCTTACATGGAGCTACCTGCCAACAAGCAACAAGAGTTCTCATTCACGGCTAACTAAGCATTCGTTCGGAGTTGACAGGGGAGAGGGCGTACTTTCCTATATTATGTTATGATGGATAGGCTGGCTGCACTCCCTTTGAGGTAAGAACAGTTCCTTTTGATTCAATTGCAAGAAAACAACCTATTTTTCTAGTTTTATACGAACACTAAGCCAAACAGTCTATTTATACGGATTCCTAAAAAATGAAAAAATAGACTATCATAATAAAGATATGACAGAAGCATCACTCTGTCTGTTGGATGCCCTTCTTCCTGGCAAGATCAGATCAAGAATCGCCTTTGGCTAGGAAAGCACAGTCAGACTAGTGCCACGCCCAAAGCACCAAGACTGCTTATTCCGCTAAAACAGCAAAGAGACAGGACCAGGACAGTAAAGAGAAAAGACCTCTTATGCCGGAAAAGTCATAAAGTCAAGTGCTAACGTGCAGCTCCCATTCCGAATCCAAGAGAAACCCTAAGAGAAGACCATGCTACCATTAAGCATGCTACCAGTCCTAGCTGGCACCGAAGCCAAGGGAAAGCATTTGAACAAGAGGAATGAAAGAAGAGCTTATTCGTATTCAATGCTAGCCGACCCAGCCTCCCAGATCCGCATCCGCGAGTGGTGTGACGACGACCAAGCCAATCTTGACATTTAAAATAACGATTTGAATGTAATCTGACTCGGGAAAAGAGAGAACAAGCAGAAGTGATCTTCTTTCTCTTTTATATGATAGGACTGCTGCCACTTCCTTATTACCATTTAGACAATCTCCGATCTACGCCTGGGTCAGGAGATTCTTATTAGTGGAAAATAGCCCTAGCTAGATTAACTCCCGGTGAAATAGCAGCTACGCCCCTTGGTCCCGAGCGTTTGAACTAATCCGAGTCTCTTGAGCTCTTTATGGCAGCTAGTCTAGATCGATTCCTAACAGGATTGGCAAATCTTTCTTTGTTAAGACAGAGGAGAGCGAAGGAGAGGCCTTTTTCGGGAATGACTAAAGCACTACTAAAAAGGGCAGAGAAAGCCAAAGACAAGTGAACGGATTGACTAAGCCAATCATGAATGACCACCTAAGGAAGCGGCTAGGCTAAGGCTAAGAGGAGCAAGCAAAGGCAGAAGGAAGACCTTCCATTCTTGCACAGAGCCTCTTACTCGAAAAGTGGATAGGCAGCAAGCACAACTGGATCCCCTCATCTCTTATAGATTCTCGTTCTTCCATATATCCCTTCAAAGCCAAGCCTTATCTTCGTCTCAGAACTCAAGCCCCTTCCCTTTACTCCATAGGGCCTTCCCCTATTCCCCTGAACTCTATATACTTTGGTTAATAATCTTCTATCTCTGGTCATTGGTCCAAGGTCAGCTCTTGTGTATGGAACGGAGCTCCTCTCCTGACAGTCGAGTGGCTTACGCTCCTACCTAGTGGCAAAAGTACTAAAGCCCAATTTCCCTCAATAGCTGGACCTTGGAATCGATCAAGTGTTAACTCACCTATGGGCGAAATCCCCCAAGCTCATTTTCCTTAGGGAGTGGGGTCTCATTTCGAAACTTATCTATCTCACCTAGCAGCAAAACCAGTACTTTTTGCCATCTTTGAGGGGGTCATCTCTATAATAAAAACAGGAAAAAGCGAAAAATCCCGGTGTGGCAGACAAAACTCACTTTTGAGGGTCCATTGTAGAGTGAAAACGAGCTTAAGCCGACGGGGTGGGCAGAACTCGATTGAACCTTCGTGCTAGCTATGTAGTGAGACCAGCTCGACCGCTTTCGCACACGGGAAGACAACCCCTTTCTTTCTCACGGAGGGTGGAATGATCGGGCAATGCCATGAACAGATGCCTACATGGTGGAAGTATCCTACTCTGATTGATCTACCCCGCCTTGTGAGATGAGACTCCCTTTATTCGGTGAATTGTAGGCTGCAACTAGTGGGTTCTCTTCAAAGTATTAAAGGTCCACTCATTAACCTTACCAGTTGACGAGTAGTACAAGACTCAACTATAGAGATAACCTAGCCAATTATCTTATAGAAGGTGCTTCCTTACCTCTACTCGACCGGAGGCACCCTCTGCCGCCGTTACAATGGGAATGCATCCGCCCGGAGGGAAATGAGAGGCCGATCGATGGAAACGAAACTTGTAGTCAGTGTTCTACGGCTAGTAAGGCTAAAGTCGCTTTTAATGAGGAAGGAGAAGAGGCTAGTTCGTGGCTTGGTCTTCACTGACACACTATCTGACCTTTAAGGTTTAGTGAAATTTAGAATACGGCAGCAAAGATTGTAGTTAGTTGCTACATTGCTATATTTTAGTTACTAGATGGGATGCATTCTAAACCCATGCACCGCCAATCTCTACTATTTGAGATAGTTGAAAAGGGGCGTAGCGCTTGCTTACTCGAAAGATTTAGGACTAATTCGTGCCTAATTCCAATTGAAAGCGTGACAGTTTATGGAAACCCGGGAATTTTGTCCTAATCCTATCTTCTCGGAGATAGTAGAGCACTCGCTTCGACAGTTGTGATTGCGCTTTTTAATGAGGAAAGTGCCTGGCCTGGAATACCATCTTTAAGAGAGAAAGTTCCTTGCCGAAAGCAATCCAAGGCTCTCTCAAATCAAAAAGGCAGAAGAGGAATCGGTTGTGCTTGGGTACCTATGAAACTTCTTCCTCAAATGTCATTGCGTGGATTAGCGCAGTAGCAGGAGTGTCAGCTATCACCCTATTTTTCTCTCTTGCTTACGGTTCTTTTGACTCTTTGGAAGAATGGGTTATTTGCAAGAATTGGTAGAAGATATCCACGAGCATAGGCTGTTCGGATGCTAGAGAGGCACATTTTTTTGTTTATTGATATCCCCGAAGAGGATTTTTTTACAATTGACTGTTTAAAGGAAGTGCCATCCCTAGCCAATGCAGGCCAACTGGGAAGAGAAGGGAATCCACTTGAAGGGCTTGTTCGAGAATATAGCTATCTGGAACTGACATACTTAAGAGCGGAATCCAACACAAGAGGAATGTCGGACATGAATGAGCAGACATCTTTCCCATTAGTAAGGGAAGGAAAGGCACTGACATAATAGAGGGGCCTTATCCGCGCGAAGAGGGGATTTCCGTTTCGTTTAGGGTGCTACTCTTTGACACAGATGTGGGACTTGATTAGCTCCTATTAGACTTTCATGTCCGAGTTCCTCACTGGGAAGCTGTTCTATGTACGGTATCTTAAGACAGATCCCGGAAAAGTTTTTATAAGCCCCATGACATTTGCGTATTTCAAGTTTGTCAGACCATATTCCAAGCGGAGTTTAGATATAGATGCTCCTGAATGGGAGTGTAGACGGGTCTTAGTCTAAGTCTTATTTTCTTTTTATTAATGAGTAAGTTAAGGTATTTCAATTGAAGTCTTTTTTGAATTTCACTATATTCAAAAGTTGGGTCAGAAACAAATAACTACAGATGTCTTCCACGGTTCGGGGCTAGCTCTCGTTTCTGCTTTGCTCTAAAATAGGCTCTTTTTTGCCCTCTTCCACACGGACCTTGGCTATTTTGTTTTACCCGAATAAGGACCCCAATTCCATTTTGTTGGAGGCGCCTTCCCTCTTCTCTTTTTAAGAGTAGTCGGGGAGCCAGGCGCATAGAAAGAGGGACATCCATCGGTAAGCCAAGAAGAACAATGGGGAAGCAGCCCCGGCCAATCAAGCATGTAGACAGACGAAAGATAGCAAACTAGCTCATCAGTACAGCTAATTGATTCGTTAGGTGACATGAGTTACACAAGCTAATAGGAAATCTTAACCTACCTCGCTTTCTTCTTCTGGTTTAGTAAATAAAGGGCTGCTTTGCCCGCTGTTCCAGTATTTGCTTGACCCGTCTCTATTTATAATCAATAGTCAGACTGGCTAGAAGCTTCCGGGGAATAGTGACTCTAATAGTAAGCAGAAAGCCGAAAAAAAATCGAATAGTTGAAAGAAGCCTCTCGAAGCGGAAGTAAGCGCAGAGATGGCACCACCGGTTTAGTTTATAAGACTTCGCCTCTTTGTTAAGGTGTTTGGGTTCAGCAACATCAACTTCTTTTTTTTAGGCGGATTTGCCAGCGTTGACATTTGACGTTTCGGGGAGCCCATTTACTGACATTGATGAGACCCTTTAGGGGGAACTTGAACGGGGCAAGAAATCGAGGAATTTCTCTTTTGATTTGCCTTCTCAGGCGTTCACTTCTAAAAAGGCATTTCCTTCTAAAAGGGGAAAAAATGGAAACTAGAGATTCTGTCGGGTGAGGCCTGTTGACCAACTTGAACTCTATTTGAAACTGAAGACGATGATATTAGGCATAGTAAGAAGCCTAAAGTAGAATAGTCAGTGAGGGCTGGCACTAGTCCTTTCTTGCTTGCCTTTTAATTTCCCCGTTCTGGGATAGCTATAAGAGGAAGCCTCTAGTAGAATGTAGATGGGGAGGCCTAAAAAACAGAGTAAGAGAAAATCATATGAGACTGTGATTACGGCTGCACGCCCGGGCACGAACTACCCTTAAGCTTAAGGGAAGGGGATGATTCGCAAGAGCTTTCCTTTCTAGTCAGTATGGATGTTCCCTTGTCTTTCTTTCTTGTCTTTTTTTGAGGGCCTTACCTATAACAACTACTGGGAGAGGAAACTGAGCTCCAAAGCTTCCCTTCAAAGCGTTACCCTTCCCTTTTCTGTTTTAGAAAAAGCTTCTTTCCGCTAGAAGATTACCTCAAGAAGAGGAAAGGAGTTCCGGCTTGCTTCGCATAGGCTACACAAGCCAGGGGGTAACTTGGTTTGAGTTCCTTTCTGTGGGGGCTTTGCCCCCGTTCCTAGACCAGAAGGGTCAACCTAGCTGGAAGAATAGTCAGTAGAATAGTTCAAACCAGAAGATTAAGGCCCTTAAGCCTAGAGAGAAGCCTCTCTTTTAACGGGAAAGAAAAGATTTTGTCTACCGTTTCCTTCTAGCCAGCTTCGGATGTCGCTGGTCTTTTCTTGAAAGAGTAAGATGCCCATGATCCTTACATTCTGGAAGGGGTAACCCTAGATGAAGAAGAAAAACTGGAAGGTTTGACCTACGCTAGATTATAGGAGGAAGACTCTGTAGAATAGTCAGCAGCCTAGCGTAGCGGCCAAGGCTTTACAATACAATAGTAATCATAAGCTTGGGTGTCATTGGTCTTTCTTTATATGAAGATGACATTCTTTAAATAGTCTGCTTCGTAAGCTTGTGATATCAGAAGTAAAGCTTGTCTTTCTTTGTTTGCTTTCTTTCTGTATATGGAAAAACGTATATATCTTTACTATCAGTTACTGGATCTTCTTTTTGTAAGCGTTACTTGTGTTACTAATAGTCTAGAAGTTATCCCGGAGAGGGGTGTTCTAGATAGAGGAATCCTAGTTCTAGGCTTATTCTATTTTATCTTCCCATTCGTAGAGTAAGCCTAGTAGGAAGCTTTTCTTTTTGTCCCCTTCGCTTTCAGTAGGAGATGGGGATGGCGCTGGTCTTTCTTTAATTTACGGCTCCCCTTTCCTGTTCTAGTTCTAAAAGAGTCAGTCTAGCTATAAGAGTCAACCTATCTTAGTCTATAATCAATCCCGCGAAGTTCACGAGTAGGATAAGTAGTCTTTACTCGGAGTAGTAACTAGGATAAGTAGCTATCTTTATTTTACAGTAAGATGAGTAGTAGCGGGTCAAGGTAAAGTCTTAGTATAATAATAATTTCATTTTCCCGGTATTTTTCAATGAAATCTTTTGACATGTCACTGAGCGATCTCCCTCGTATGGCAATGCCAAAGCAAAAGAGTATTATAAGACCACTAAGGTAAGTAAGATCCCGTCCTCAAGATTCTATTCTGATGTTACGATAAATCCCTCCACCCTATTGGTTAATCCCGAAGGAAGCTTCCCTGGTAGAGCTGCTATAAGATAAGCTCTTTTTCCATTTAGTTTAGAGAGAGTCGCTTTCCACGGTCTGGGTCTTCGGGGTCCGCTATTCCTTTCCTCTAATGACTAAATGTAAAACCTACCGAAATGGCTCTTTAAAGAAAGGCTTTATTCACAGGAAACTTTGGAGAGGGTCGACCAGTCCAGTCCATTTATCATCCCACCACTCACCCAAGCAAGCTCAGGAGTTCAGGTGCTACAGATTAGCTGCTTGAAGCCCGATCGTCAGTCACTTCCACCTCTAACCCTAAATTTGGCGCTAACTGAGCCGTAGCTGATGAGCTTACTGAGTCAAAGCTCTCACGAGATCTCGTTGGCATTCCCTTTCAAGTAAATGAAAGGCACGGGATCGGGGGATTAGACCGAAGGAAGAGAAGGCTTAAACTTAAAAAAGCAGTCCTATATTGCATGTAGGAAGGGAGATAGGTGGTTCGGGGCATACTTCGATCAATGTTTTGGAACCCTCCGAACGAATGTAATTTAACATGGCGACCTATGTGGAATGCCTCGTTAGGCAAATACGATGCAAGACCTGTCACATCAAGGTCAAGACGAAATCGACTCTTCATTTTATTCTCTAACTACTTCAAGCACACGGCTCTCCGGTCAGTGGCAGGTGCCGGTTTCGAAGCAATTTCTGGAACAGACCCGTATGCCCACAGATCAACGAACCTCCGGTTTTATTCCACAGCTGATATGGAATTAATAAAGAATTTCACAACTGGTCTTTCTACGCTCGATCTCTACTCCCCGAAAGCTCACTCACAATCTATGGCTCACTTAGGGTTAGAAAGATAGGCTTGTTTATACAAAGCCAACCGGGAACCTTATTTCAAAACTCGCTCGACACACAAAAGACGAAAGACGAGAATCGGCGCAAGGATCAAAACACTTCCTAGCCATAGAAGAGTCAAAGAAATGCTTCCTAGCCTACCGAAAACTCGGTTGAAGCTAGTTAGGTAGGTCCTCCGGTCAGTCAAGTGTTGACACCGGATTAGGAAATTCTTTCCTTCCTTCTCAATATCCGGATGAACATGCATTCTTTTCGATAAAGTATGGTAGAGTATGGTAGACTTATAACCAATCCAATCGGAAACCTTAATTCGATAGATCAAACTAGCTAGGATCGAGGATTCACGCCTTCCCTTCCAGGGAAAGGTCCGCTTCAAATGAAAAGACTCCATCGCAGCAGACCGCCCCCTCAAAGGCAGCTACATATAGTTGAATGAGGATGAATATCGTTCCCTCATGAAAGGTAAGTTAAAAAAGTAGAAGTTTACGTGGAAAGAACACCAAGCAATGGACACGGTCCTCGGGTTGAATAGGCTGCTTGCAACCATTAAAGTGAGTCACCTCCAAACCATATTGAAAAAGACTAAGTCAACTAAAGTCCATTCTTTAGCGCACACCTCCGCATGTTTATCGCCTCGGTGATAGCTTCATTAACTCGGAATGATAACACGAGCCCTGGAACAGATTGTTTCGGATAGCTGTCTTAGCATCAGACTAAAGAAGAAGGAAGGCGATTTCAAAGCGAAGCACTAACTGGCACCTTAGCTAGTCCGAAGGGCTGCTACTAAAGCCGATAGGGGGAGGAAGTGCTGCGACATCAAACCAAGGTCAGTAATCGAGTCCTGGGTTTGATTCCCTTGTTGACTTCCTTCCCTGTGTCTTCTTTTTGAAATTCGCTAGTAACCTCAGAGGCGAATAAGTTGATTCACCTTCAGTGGAAGCCGCCTTCCTCTAGCAGCATGCGAGCCTCTTTAAGAGAGTTTTTTCGTAAAAACATAAATAGAGAGATGCTTCCACTTGGCTTGGTCTTAGTTAAGTAAGAAGCCTTTCTCTCTTGGTTATGACCTGTCCTCTATCACTCCTTTCCGATTCCTATCTCTTTCGAATTCTAACTATTTCTACACCAAGCCAGGGCGGAGGATAGATATAGAACCTGAATCGGAGCAGAGAGGATTTCTTCCTAGTCAAAAGCAGCAGAAAAAAGAAAAATGGAAATGTATTAAGCCGTTTTGGCTGAGATTCAAGAAGAATGGGTCTGGCCTTTCACAAATCTTGCCTTTCTACTTCTACCTTCCCTATTTACTCCATGAATTAGCGTCGACCTGTCTTTTCAGCGTAGAAACTTGCAGGTTCGGGAGCTGAATCATCGTAGAAAAAAAAAAGATCAATCCTCATGATTTGCGTGGGAAGAATGGGTTCGTCAAAACCGGGTGGAAAGGGACCAAGCTCAGAGTCAGAGGCGAGTTGACAGACAAAAGCTTGGATGTTGTGATTCCGCCTTTCCAGTAGCGAGTGAAACTCCGTGAATGGGCAGAAAGGGTGTTCAAACCGAGTGTTGAGGAAACCTTCGTCAGGAGGTTTCTCTTTGAGGAATCGCCGTTCTTCGCTCAAAATGATTCAGGAGACCTCTGTTCTCCTTTTTGCCTGTTTAATAGCTTGAGACGAGTACAATGAGGATCAGAACCGGACAACTCCCTTTAGTCAAGCCCAGTTGAAATGCCAGTCAGGAAGGCTCTCGGAAGGTTAGGAAGGACAGGGTTTCAAACCTCCGCTATCTTTGGTGAGTATTGCGTGTCAAACGCTCGATTGGGTCGAGAACTGACCATTGCTCTTTATACATTTATTTGACAACCAAACCAAAGATGCACAGAGAAAAATCACCCACCCGAAGCGATCAACGTGGCTTATTCGCTCTCTTCGCGCTATTGCTTCCTTCTTCCCCGCCTCTTAGGCTTAGGCTAAGGAATAGAGCATGAGGGAGGACACCACTGGCTGTATACAAACCAGGGATCCGCGTGACCAACGCCATGGCCAAATTACCTCCCGGATGGGGAACCTCATGCCCTTATCCACTTTCAATTTAAAGGGTTTAGGTTTTTCCTCCTGAAGCTTTACACGATGGGGGATGAGAGAAGGGTTTACACCATGAAAGTAGTTGAGCCCGTACACATGAAGCCATTAGTGCAAAAGGAACGGGTCCTTGATCCTCGCTGACCCACATAAAGAACAAAGAAATAAGGATAAGAAAGGCATTGTTACTGCGCGGACGAGGAAGCTCTTGACGGAGCCTACCTCGGATAAGGGCAGAGGGAAGGAGTAGTTCGCTTACTTATACCCTTGGTTGGGAGAGAAAGTCCCCTCCTTGAGAAGCGGAGAAAGGATCAAAGAGAAGAATCGGAGTGGTGAGCAGGGCGAGAGGTTAGGAAGCGAACCTCCGTCTACGGAGTACTTAGACGAAAGTCTTTTCTTTAGGGAAAGCCCTTACTTCCTTCAAAGCCTAGAGCACCGTGCAGTCTCAAGCCGAATACGCTATATCAGCCAGCACAACTTCAGGCAAGGAATTTCACCCTCTTTCTTGTTACTTAGGCTGCCCGAAAGCCTAGTGAAGGAGTCCTGAAGTGAGCTTCGCCTTTGATTGAACTGAACTCCTCTACAGCACCCCCTCTTCTCTGGGCCCTTAGGGGAGTTTGAAGGACGAATGCAGGAGGGCAGCTGTTTAGAGCGCTCGCTCCGTACGGTACCTTTTCTTTTTATGTCTGTATTTGTTCCGTAGTTGGATCAGCCGTTTTCCTTGGTATGTCGAGGGTGGATTAATGAATGACTGCTTTAGCTCTATCGACAGAGGCCCCCGCCTAAAGTTCTGACCCTTGCTTCAAGCTCTGCTCTGGGAGAATGGCCCCACCCGATGTGATCGACGTCACATCTCGACCTGTTCGTGCTGCGGAGCGAACACCCACTTTGAGGAGAAATAAATCCTTTCCCCATCTAGAGCTGGTCTTGCCTCTCGTAAGGGTAAGGGTGTTGATATCCTCGATTCGACGAATCTTGTCTTTCGTCTTTCGCGTGTTGAAACTAAGTTTCCTGGTGTGAAAAGTGAGCCTGAACTGACTTGGAAGTCCGATAAGTTTGCGCGACGGTTAAGGTTTACCTTGCCTCGAGAGCTGGGGAACGTGGTTGGTGCCCCGTCCTGGTCCGATTGTTCAGCAGAGCGATCAAAAGCTTAGCGTTGAGCTTCAGTGGAAAAGGTTGTATTAAAGTATAGAAAAAGATTCAGATTCTCATTTCTCTTCTGTCGAATGAGAGATACCACAAAGAAGAATGCCCGGCGATAGCATAGGTGCTCTTGCTCCCCTCAGTAGCTCCGATTGAGTCCGTTCGACTTTCAGCTTGGCTAGGGCGCTGGAAAAGAAGTCATTAAAGCGAGCTACCGTGTCCTTATCCGAACCACTACGTACTCCAACAAGGAAGCCATCCCCGTATCTACTAAAGAAAGATGGAATTGTTTTGCACCCGGATCAAAAGATGGATGCCTGTAAGTCTAAATTTCCTACTTAGGAAGAGCCCTTCTCAAAGACAGGCGAGCCGAACCTTCATTAGCGGACTTGGGAATGGAAGAACTGGGGCACTGACCTATCATTCCTACTCTTTAAGTTCTCTTGGTATTGACCCTGAAAGGGAGTTTGTGAGGCGACACAAGTATGGTATACAAGAACTTCTCGTGTAACCTACATATAGTGGTTTCTCTTTCCTTTCTCCTGATAAAGGGCTGGCTTTTCGCTATGCTTTTGAAAGAATGCCTGCTATTGGCTTAGCCCCACCAACTGAAGAAAGGATGCGCGTACCAACCAAAGTCTGGAATTTCCGTTCTAGGATCAAGAATCTCCTTGGTAGAAAGAAGCTCCGATTACACATTCGTATTAGAGGAGGATCTTTACCGATATACTCCGAAATAGGAAGAGCAGAAGCCACTCGACTGTTAGGGGGAAAGGAACTCGTAGTTCTAGTACCTGACCAAGCTCCAGTTGACCCTGAACCGGAAACCGGAACTTTGGCGGAGCCAAAGGTAGCATAGCTTGTTCCAGTTCCAATTGATCCAGTTGGAGCTTCTCGTTTTCCTATTTCTTCTTTGAATCGTTTGATTTTATCCAGTTAAGTTATTTATCTAAGGCTCAAAGACAAGACAAGAAATAGCTCTACCTACTATACCAACACGGAGCAAAGCAAAGCCCTTTCTATACGCTATCGATTGGTATAGCTCAGAATGGTTCTGGATCGATTCCACCGGAACTTCAAAACTATTACTGGCCGATGTTCCGGTATGGCGGGTGGTATATATACCATTATAGGGAGCTCCGTCTATACCAATGGTGGAGTGAAAAGCTGTCGTGATTCATCTCCACCTGCCAACCATGGGAACTTACTTATGAATCTAACCTTTTTGAATAAACGTGATAACCCCGTCGGGCTGCTTTCAAATCCTTGCGGTTCTTTCTGTGCGCCGGGGATAAAAAAACCTATAGGCGAGGTCTCAAACCTAAACCTATTTACCCAGAAAGAAAATAGGAAACTGGGACTGTTGACCAACGACTGGGACTGGCTATTCCTGGAAAAAGTTAAGTCATGCAAGAGATGGGAAAAAGGGGCTGAAGCAAAAATTTCATTGCTGTACGTATACTTAGCAATTACAACAAGTACACTTGCCCAAGGTCTCATGCCTGACTGTATGGCCTGGGGTTGCCCTTAAATAGGCTTACAAACATTGACATCTGGTTACAAGTCCAGCCAGTTAGAGAAGTTTGCCACTTGTTGTAGTTCTTGCATGCCACCTGTTGTAGAGGCTCCTGCATGAGTGCCAGCACCCAGCCCAATGCTCCTTTGCAGGACACATCAGGAAAAACTGCTTGAACTATACAACTGCTTTAGTAACGTTCTTTCCCTCTTCGCGCTATTGCTTTCTTCCTCTGTCCTCTGCTCTCTCTTCGCGCTAAGCCGAGTCCTTCTTTCAAGGGAAGCACGGATACCATGAACGGACTCAGAGCCGGATCACAAGCTTGATTTCGGTCGTACTTTATTCAGTTGATTGAGCCGGTAAGTGCTCATCCTCTGAAGCTCCTTCTTCAAAATTCCCTTCCCTTCGACCCGGTCCATACGTATAGAATGATCAAGAAAGGCAGTAAAAGAGAAGAAAAGAAGATGTAGGGGCCTATCCGCCTCCACCAAAAGTGGTCCTCTGTTTCATTACCGACTGCTTCTGTGTGAGTTATCTTCGGCCAACCCTCATCCGGTTATTGCTAAGTCGTCCTATCTAAGCCTTGCCCAGGCGTAATATCCCACGCGTGCTCTTTTCGTTGCTTCCTTCGCAGATCAACGTTTATGCTTCGCTTCTGCTTCATCCAAGCCCATTCCGAGGGTTCGTCCAGCCGGATCTGACGACTTCTAACCCCCTTTGACATTTCTTCTGCGGATTCCTATTTCCAATTGGATGGACCAGAATAACCGACACGGACGATAACAAAGAAATGGGAAGAAGAATCACAGCTTCAACCGGAATCATTCCCTGACTAAAAGGCAAGCCTTGTTTCCAGTACCGCCTAGCAAAGCTAGAGCGGGAGGGACTTTTCTCATTGAATTGGAGGCCATCCTCTTACCCTTAGATTAGATAGGTGAAGACCCTTGGTCCTATGGGAAGAGAATTGAGGCAAGGCCAAAGGACGGAATGACCCGAGGCTTTATGGTAGGGGTCGGGTTTGACGCCCAAAAAGACGAATGGTACTTTCTCATGCCAGTCACGGTAATAAGAGAGAGACCCTCTCGAGGATTCTAACCATTTGTTAGCTGCTTCGCCTGTAAAGATTCTTTTTCGTCGCAGATGGTCTCGGTCCGTTCCTACGAAAGGCTCATTTGTCGCAGGTCTTGATCAATCTTTTAAGGTGGCAGGCTATGAGACCACATTCGCGTGGTTTTTCCTAAAGAGTTGAGGGCTCCCGTGCAACCTTAGATGTTGAAGCTGGGTTGGTTTGCTCGGGGCAAGAGGTAGCTAGCTGCTTAAGTTTCAGCAGTTGATCTCAAATAGACAACAACCAAGGTCGTTTAAGGAAGTGATAACTAATATATATAAAATATAAGGCGGACCCTTGGCCCTACGGGTCTAGTAGATAGACGGGATAAGAAGAGCTTTTCGGGCAGGCTGCCGAAGAATGAAGTCAGGAAAAGCAGAAATGTTTTGATCCTCTTGCCGAATCTCGTTCTGAGTTTCGTGTGCCGCTAGATTAAGCCTTTCTTTGGTTTTGTTGTTTTGTTTAGGCAGAATTCTCTTTTGGGTTGTTCAACCTGTCCGGTTTTCGCCCCACTCAACTCTATTTCATTTTGCTTTCAACACCACACCCGTTCTCCACGTTCCTTTGTTCTTTTGGCTTGCTATAGTTCAACCCCGGCTCCTATGGAAAATGATTGCTCTCCTTAAGACCCGACCGCGAGGTTCGTTCGATAGCCCGGCACGGTTCCGTTTGGGGCGCTTCTGAAATAAAGTGATAGTTCTCTGTCGGGCGTCTTGGTATTGATCCTTTTTTCTCTCGTGCCCCTCTGGGCGGTACAAAGAAATTCGGAATGAGCGCACCGACGGACCATGAAAACGTTCTAATCTACCGCTCCGTGGGTATCTTCACTTGAGCTAATTTTATCCCGCTTTCCAGCGGAGGCAGCGATGTGGCATACAACATTTCATTTTGATTCTTTTTTTTTTGCATCTTTCTTTCAAAAGATGAAAACACGCCCTTGACTTTTACTAATATAATAGAAGGTAAGGCAAAAGCAAGAGTGAAAGTACTACGCTAAAAGCAGGCATGCTCCTATTAGAAGATAATACGATACCACCTCCCACTTTTGGCGCACTTCTTTGATGAGCTAAGCCTAAGCGCCCTATAAGTCAAAAGCTAGCCTTACAACTTAAATAAAAGCAAGGTCGAAATCAATCCCTCTTTTTCCTGTGCTTTACTAGTAGGGCTAATGAACGACCCTTTGATCTATGTCGTTCCCAGTTCCGGGTCTGATTAGAAATGCGAAAATGAGTGGAGCGAAGGGCTTTAGAGGGAAAAAGGGGGTAGGGGCGAGCTTTCATTTTTGCAGGGAGTCAATTAACAACGAGGCCGTAGTTTACTAATAAGGACTATTGCGACTAATCTAGCTACCCCGAAGAGAAGGAAGGCCACAAACAAGAACATCTTTTTTAGATATCCCCACAATTAGAGCTATTAGCTTAGCTGGAGTTTTGCTTGGTCGGCTGAGTACGGAACGCTAGCTCCCCCTACTTTAACACTTCGTTCACTGCTGGCCCGGAGTAAGACATGCCACCTTAATGCACTAGCCAGTTAGAAGGATTTGAACTCTTACTGAACCGGCCTTCGAGACGAAAGGAAGGAAAGCAGGCAACATGAGTATGCTACTTCCTGCGAGAATGCATTCTAATGGTTTGTCATGTTCCTACTCCAACTCCTGCGAGAATGGCCCTACCTACTACAGACTACGCTCGGAAAGTCGGTGATAAGCAAGAAGAGAAGAATTTGAAAGAATAAAGGAGAAGTCCCGAGAAGTACTTCACTTAGCCTTTCTCTAGTCATTCTTCCCCTGGCTTGTGTAGCCTATGCGAAGCAAGCCGGAACTCCTTCCTCACTACGCTTCGCTTGACTTGAGTTGGGAAGAGTCATATTCATATTCCTATTAAAAAACTCCCCTACATGCCCTTACAGAACGGAAGGAACGGTTCCCCTACTCGCTTGCTAATGGACTATAGCCGGAACGAAGGCACGGATTATATACCAAGTCTTTCCTATTCTCCTAGTCTCGCAGTTGTCAGCTCCTTAGCTTTTGTGCCAAACCTTTCCCCTTTATCTAATAATAAGGTAAGCTTGTTTGTGTTCGGGCTTTCGAGTTGGATATCACCATATACTAGTGCTAGTGCGGGTGAAAGCCTCGAAAAAAAAGGCTTAGCCATTTCCTAGCAACACAAGGCAGGTGCCAAAGTCGTAGCAGTAGCACGCACAGGGATAGTCTTCGTCTTCCTTCTGAGCCCAAGGGCCGCATCGCATGGAGATCAGATACTATCTTTGATGCATTTTCACAACAGCAATAAGTAGCTTTAGCCCTTTTCATCGACCTTGTCGACTAATCATACAAGATTTAGGGCATCTCTTAAATACCATGCTTGTAGGGCCGCCACGTGAAGCTCATCGGATGACGAATAAAGAGCCTGGCCATCTTCGCATTGAACTTCCCGGCTTCAATGTTCTCAATTGCAAGCATTTCCGGGACATAATCTTTCAGCTTCCCCAGGTCCGGAAGCGGCAATCTCATATACAGCTTAGAAAAATACTGGTCCAACCATGCATAGAAGTAGTGGACCGGCAATTCTGCATTGCACTGGCCTGGACCCAGTTTCTCTTGGGCAACTGCGCCCAAACCGTAATAAATGCTGGCAAGGACGGCCGGAGCTATGGCGACTCTCTTTCCCTGCACCAAGAACCCGGCCATGACGAATGTTTCCGAGCGAATGACGTTGCTGCGGTTGTTCGGAAGGACAAAGCGGCTCAACCAAAGAGCCAAGAATGCGGCTAAGTCGTCTCACTTGAGAATTCCGGAGTCGGGCTTCGGTAACCAGCAGCAAGGACTTCTTCTTCTCCTGCATATTCTATTATGCCGCTGGACCTGTGGTAGAATGGAAGTAGGCCGTCTCTGACATACCTTTCTTCTTGGCTCTATTAGGCTGTGGGGCCTGTCTCTCAATTTCACTCTTGAAGAAATGGTTCACCCATAGGTGATGGTCAACTTTTGTATATTGATTACGAAGGGCCAAGCGTTGGTACTTCGCGAAAAGTCCCCGGGCACACTCTGAATGGTACTTCTCTTTTGAAATCTCGTCATTTTTGAAAGTCAAAAACGGAGTGTGGTTGCTCGTTCTAGTGCTGAAGCAGAGTACAGGGCGGACGAGAAGGCCCCGGGCCCGGATGGAACGCTCGATTTTTCAAAGATTGCTGGAACATAGTAGGAAAGGATGTGACTAGGTCCAAAACTTCTTTCGGAAGTGAACTCAACTCTCCCTTTGGAGACCCAGTTTACTGCCACCATTTCTTTGCTTCTGCGGGTTCCTTGGGACCCACTTCTGCACCATGCGTGCACGGTGGCGGGCTCGACACACGTTTGGTTGGAGAGAAAGAACCTAGAGGAGCGACCAGTTGATCGAGTACACCAGCAGATCAAGACCAACAGCCCACATCTTATCTTCTTCTTTGTCCAGAGAATCGTCGGGCTTAACCGAGACCAGACATCTGCTTTTACTGCCATTGGTTTTGTTCGTCGTGGCCGTGTCCACACATACGGCTGTTTTAGACGGGATCATCCCTCTCGAAAACGAAGATTTGAGGTGGTCCATAATTCACTTAGTACTCGGTATAACTCATGCGTGAAAGAAAGCCCTTTACACGCCTTTTGAGGGCCACTGAATGAAACTTTCACAGAATTCCTTTCTCCCGGCTTACTATTCTTTGGCGGAGGGGTTGTCGAATGAACAATAAGATTCGAAAGAGGGTCATCGGCCCTAGCGTTTGAGGAAAGGTAGAATCGTTGGTAGGTTTCGGGTTCAGAAGCTAAACGGGTAACTCAAGGACTCCGATCAGAGGCAATCAATCGAATGCGTTATTATCGGGAATCGGCCACTCCGGATCGAAGTACTACGACGTCGTCATCACCTGACACGTGCTAGCCCGCCTTTGGTCTTTTGGTAGTGCCCAGCTCTACTTAAGGCAACGAAGGAGCCCCTACCCGTCTTGTCGAGACTAGACGGACCCAGATAATCAATGTATTCATCGTACCCCTCCCCTGGATTTGACTTTGAATGAGGCTCAGACCTCGCTTTGTTTGACCATGAACAAATGATCGATGCCCTGCCCTCAATCTGCAGGGGCCTCTCCGTACGATGAGATGCGGCCGTCACGTCAATATCACAGGCTTTTAGTAAAGCAATGCACCTGGCTCATACAGATAACGAATAAAAATACTTAACCAGAATCTCACTTACGGCTACGGCACGGCACGAAAACAAGTCGATAGGCAACAGCTCGCTTCCCTCGGATAGTGGCAGACAGAAAAGAGTAGTTCGCTCAGATAGGCCATACTAGAAAACTTTTTTAGAAACTAGATTAGACTCCTGCCCTTAGGAACCAAGTAGGAGAAGTAGCGCGCTAAGCTACAAGACAACTAACTAGACCTTAGCAGACTAATTGAAGAAGCGAAGCGGGATTCACCTACTTGTGCACCTCTTTTATCTACTTCTTGTTTTTAAAGAAATGAAGCTTTGTAGTTTTTTTTCGTAAAATAAGTAGAAAAAGACGAGGTTTAGCCAACTTTTGAATATATGCTCCTTTTTAAGCCCAAGAAGCAGGCAAGCGTAGTGGAAAAAAGTAGACTTGTGATGACGATAGGCATATCACAGGGGCCTCCATAATACCTAATTTTCCGACCTCATCTTTATGATCAAGGAATTGATTCCGATCCTACCGGATCAAGGGCCTTACCCGAGCCTAACCGAATCGCCGGCCGAGTCCTTCTCTTTTGGCACTTGAAATAGAGGCCAACTCTTTCGCTTCGCTATAAGAAGCAGGATACCAATATTCCACTTCATAACTCTTAAAAGGAAAAAGGGCACTAAGATCCTTTTTTCCACTTTTGGAAAAAAAAGGGGCTCCGTGGTTTCGTTAGTGCGGTATAGTAGAGCTGGCCAAGCGTGGCATTGAGGGTTGCGGGTTCCATTTTTTGTCTGGAGTCGCATTAGTGAGCTGGTTCGGTCGGTAAGTCCCTTGGTACGCTCGGGTTAGCCTGTCAGGGTGAATGCAGGTAGTGGATGTAGCTTCTCTTCTGAAGCGTCTTAGTTCGTAGCTGCCGAAGTCTAGCATTGAGGTGAGGTTAGCGTAGCTAGGTGGAGTCTCCTTTCGGAACTACTTCTTTTCCTTTCTCTCTCTGCTATCCCATCCACTGAACTGTCAATATCGAGGCAAGGTCGGAATGTTGGCTGAGCGTAGACTAGTCTGTTCAGGCAGTCACAGGCTCGCTAAAGCTAAAAACGGAACTTAGCTTCTCACTGACTACATCAGAAGCGAAATCCTCAACTTCAAATACAATGCGAGCTGGGACGGGGTTGCCTTAGCGTATCCTCGTCCATGGTAGTAGAAGGCTGCGCTCCTTACCCGGTAAGAGGCTATCCTTAGCCTTTCCCTATCTAAGGATGGGCGCCTAACGGCTCCTTACCTCCTCTTCTTCATTCAATAAAGGCTGCTTACCGCTCCGGGGGTTAGGACAAGGGACAGCTACCCTAGTACATCCTGCCAAAGAGATGGCTACCTTAGGGCTTTAGGGACATATGAACGTTAGCCGGACAGGTCCAACGACGAAAGAACCAGGTCTTCCGTTGTTCCTATTAGTGGGGGGGTTATCCCATAGTGGTGGGTTTTCCCCCTGGCTTTCCTCTATAGTGCAGCGGAAGCAAAGCCCCATTCTCCCACGATATATATGGCTAAGAACTCCACGCTTAGTTCGTTTTATCTTCTTTGGGGCACGGGGGAATCCGTGAACCCGATCAATGCCGAATGTCTCTATTAGTTTAGTGTCCCAGTCACCTTCCAACCCGAGTGAAAGCAATTGATTGGATTGATTCCGCTGACCCATCACCTGCCCGGTCTAAGCTACAGTTGAACCGATTTCTTTTATTTCTTTCTTTTACCCATAACCTAAAGCATCCTCACTAATTGGAGATAGGTGCGTCCAAGTCCTTTCTTTCTTATTCATTCATTATTTTTTTTGCTTGGCTGGCCTAACGTGATCAAAGAGATTTCGTTTATAGCGCATGTTCTGATTCCAGTGTGAAGTATGCCAGCGAAGGTAACAGTGGTTGCAGTTGATCCCATTTCAGTAGTTGGAAAGCGGCCTGGTAGTTAATTCATCCAGTTTTCTCATGAAGCCATATTTAGAGGGCAATCGACTGATAAACTAAACCCCTGGATCTACCGCTGCTGGTGTTAGGTTGGAGATTCTTCGAATGCCTCTTTTAGAGGGCAATGAGATCAACATCTGGCTTTCGAATGTACCTTGCTACTCCTACGACCTATACTGGTTTATCCGTTGCTGGGCCTAGGAACGACCATCGGTCGGGGCCCGCGAGCTTTTAAGGCAAATTCCTCGTTTTTCGCTCGTCTTTCATGCATGCCTGTATGAATTGCAGAAGTCATTGTGTTTTGGCGGTGGAGAAGTACAGAAGTGAAGAGTGTGTTAGTATTTAGTTGTTCGAAGCGTTGTTGACAAGACTTACTCAACTCGCAGCTTTCACCTGCTTCCGGTGACAACTACCACTCTCTTATGAATGGGAGGGTAGAGTACCAAGACATAGGGGTTGGCCAGCGGAGTCGGTTTATTTAGTACCAGATATACGTATTTCGAATTCTTTTCATGGCAGTTCAAAGGCACGAGAGATAAGGAAAACGGAAAAGCTTCTCAAACCAGAGTAGGAATTCGATCAATCGCTATCAATGCCAGGAGGCAGATCAAGATTCATGGGAACGATAACCTTTTCCGAGAAGAGTAAAGCGAGGGATAGGATAGATGAATAGGTTTAAGCCTTTATCCGCTTTTAGGGATGAATTTACAATTTCTAAGGCTTCGTTTTTCTCCGGCAAGCAGCTAGGGAAGCATTTATTCCCAAGTGATAGGGCTTGGAGTTCAGATTGATGCCTTAGTCCACTCCGAGATAGAAAGATACTAATAATGGAAAAAGATATGATCTTGAACTCCAACAGTAAGTTGATCAGTTACTATCGGTAGGGACGGGAGACAAAACTGCCACTGATGGGAAAGCGATAAGAAGCCTGAAAGCGATTCTTTTCTTACACAAGATACGATGACAGGAAGGGAGTTCGATCAGGAATAGACAGAAAAAAAGGCTGCTAGGCTCCTTTCTTTCTCATGGGAGGGGTTCGCATCCAACCCTTATCGATACCCCTCGCTAGGACATTTAAGTGAGTCGGGTTTTGATCCGGTTCCGAAATGAGGCGGTGTTACCAATGACTCGATACCCTGCTGCTACCGAATGAAGTTCGTCCTTCCCCCCCCTGGCTTGTGTAGCCTATGCGAAGCAAGCCGGAACTCCTTTCCCTATAATAAAGTGCAGGCCCCCGTAGATAGATGTCCCATATAGCCCCTCCTCTCCGGGGTCGGGAACGAAAGCTTTCTAATGTGGGCAGAGACTTCAGGATCGACCATAACTGAAGGATCCTCTGGTTCGACATTCTATCTCTCTGGGTGCTCTTACAATCTAAGACATTTTTTTTCATTCCCCCAGTGGGTGGATTGTCTGGGCCAATCGATCTCTTTTCATTCGGACCAGGGGAGGGAAAGAGAATGGATCATGTTATCCATGGGTCCGGCGGAACGAACATTGATGGTCGGATCCCTCTAGTTGCATTCCTTTGTTGAGAGTCGCATTTCTCGTTTTCCTGGTTCAATTTAGACTGACTCTCTACTATCGTTTGCGAGACTTCACTCCTCCGGTCATCTTTAGGAATACTTTATTGCCATCTCCGGTGCATCCATACATAAGCCTCCCTCATCGGATTAGCTTGGCTACCCGGCTCTAGTAAGACTTGTCAGACTTCTTCCCGCGTGGAGCTAGCATGGGCCTCCCATTCGGTATCAGGACTAAGAGCTCAGTCCAGGGGCTGAAGGGGACTAAAAAGACTGAATAGACCGACCTTTCTCTTTTTTCCCTGTCTCCCGCACCGGTATCGGTGGCTGAACCGCAACTGCTAGTGATGGGACGGAGAAAGAACTCCTCCCCGTCAGATTGGTTTTATCTCTCCAATTAGGAGAGGCTGATAAGAAATCGTATCAGATGCTATTCCCCGCCCAGCCATCGGAGAGAGGAACTGTCCTAGCTGAGCTTTCACTCCTCGATTCAAGAAGAACTCGGATATAGGAGGAGAATAAGAGGTTAGCAACGTACGAACGTTTTCCAAGCAAGCCATGGGAGTCTAGGTTTTGCGAGCTAGCCCGGAAAAGAGGCAAGCCTGTATACTGTAGAAAGGTTTAGGTAAAATCAGTCTCCCCATGTGCTATCGGGCATAACCGTGGGGATTAGGACATAACTCCCGTTGTTGTTGTTTAAGGGTAAGAGGTTTTTGAATGAGGTGGTTAAGAAAAAAAGGTTAGCCGGGGTTGAGATTGGTAACGGACTCGTGCGGAATGCCTAATAGCGAAATATCTGTAAAAAAAAGGCATATACATGAATCGAAATACAGATAGATATCGAAGTGGGCCAGCGAATGAGTCTACCAGCCGTCTATTTAGTATCTAACTCGTCTCTCTAGCTTGGATAGAAGATCGAACCCCCTGAAGCAAGCAAGGTATACACGAACCACTTGGGCGAGGTGGGGCCTAAGCAAACTACCAAGGGGCCTTAGCCTTTGAAGTAAGTAAAAAAACCAACACTTTGGAATCCGTTTCTAGAACAATAGGACATGTACTGATTTCTGATATTGATTTGAACAGTAAGATGCCATCATATAGCGCTCGGAATTCAGCAACGACACTTGAACATATACCATAGCAATGAGAGCTGGCTGCAATTAAATGACCAGATTTCGTATAAGACAACCACCTCCAGAGGTACCTAGGTTGCCTTTAAATGCACCATCTGTATTGATTTTGAATTCTCCAATCTCACCATTTGACGACTCTCAAAGGAGATCTCTGAGGTTCTGTTGTGTTTATGTTCAGAGCTTCAAGAACTATCTGATCAGCAAAAGAACAATAGCGAGAGACTTTTCCGCATTTGGAGACATCCACAAACTGTTCTATCACCCTGTTCAGTAGGTAAGACTGAGAGTGGGATTTCCCTTAATAGCGTCTAAAGTTTCGTTCTTTCCATACTTCCCATACTCAACAATGTAGCTTATATGGTATTAGGTGCACTAGAACTGGCATGATCGCTTCTATATCTTCCATCTCCTAAACTACTACTACTATACTAATATACTAAAGGGGGCAAGCAAAGCCCTTCTTAGAAAGCAATTAACTCTTAGCAATACTTCACCATCACCCCTAGTAAATGATGTAGGGAGTGCAGAATCAACTAGGGCTAACCTCTCTTTAGCCTATCTGTCCTCATGCTAGCCAATCTCTGGCAATTGGTCTATGGCAAGGGTCATATTCAAGATGTGAACAAATCGGATGTGCACATTCATGCAAGATCCGGTGCTCTCTTTGAAATATCCGCTCTTAGGATAGAAGAATAAGTTCGGAAGAGAAGAAGTAGCAGAATCCGTCAGCTTGCCACAGAACTCATCCAGAAGGAGTATGCAGCCAGACTGACTACGGAGATAGAAAGAAGAGGATGTTTTGGGAAGATGAATCAATATTAAAGAAAGAATAGGTTGCTAGAGAATCGGATCTTAGATAGTGCACGAATGAATGCATAGTGAAAGTCAGTCTTGGTCTTGGGGTAATATCATCTTTCCTGCCCCTAGGTCCTAGGTTGCAAGTCAGCTGCTCACTCTCTCTTTCTTCGAATTCGATGTCTTAAGCAGCATGTAGCAAAGATCGATTTGAGATTCTGGGACCTGAAAACAGAAGCTAGAGTTGAACGATCTACTTTTCTATCCTGTGGTCCTATCCGAAAGAAGGTCTCTTCTTTATAGAAAGTAGCCTGGTCTGTCTCTCAATCAGTCTGTCCAGTCAAGTCCTTGCTCCTTGCTCTTCTCATATCTGCTCTTCTCTTTGAAAGAAAAGAAAAGAATAGGCTGTCTGTGAAGGCGGTCTTGTCTCTTTGACACGAATCTTTGACTCTGTTTACAAATCGGCTGTTATCGAATAGGTTCTTCTCTTTGCAAGTTCATCTTACTGTCTAGCTGCTTCAATCAAGGAAGAATCCCGGTCCGTGGGTAAAGACAGCGATAGCCTTTGTGTGAAGAGCTCTAGCCAAGAAATACACATTGGGTGGTCCACCATTGTAGCTTCGATGAATTGTAGGGAACTAAGTGTGGGTAGCATGCACACCCAAAGGTGCGTAGAGTATGGTAGTTAGGTGTTTATCCATATAGCTTATCAAAGGGAGATGTGAATCGAAGGACCGAGGAGGGCAACCTGTTGATCAAATAGACTGCAGTGGAGAAAGTCTCAAGCCAGGGCGATGAATAAGATAAGAGACCCACCAATAAATAGGGTGAAATCAACGTAGCCATGTATGTACACGAAATCCCATTTGTTCTTCCTAACGCACCTGAGCTCAGCTTTTATTTCCTACTGAGACGAGAGGAAAGAGAGCTGGCTAAGAGATTCCAAGAAGATTCAAAATCTGTATGCATTAACAGACACATTCGAATTTAGAAGTTATTCTTCCGCTAAAGGGAAGAGAACGCCCAAGCACACCCCTCTCTTGCTAGGAGAGAAATCCTTGTATGTATGAAGTCAATCTATTCTATGGCCATTACGATGCGCATCTCGTTCGATCAGTTGCACGACGAGAAATTACCCACCAATGTACAAGGAGAGTCTCTTGGCTCAAGCATCTAACTCAATTTGAAATCTACGATCTTTCCCTTTAACCCAGTTCATATCTTTGTTTTGTGTGTTCCCGGGAGGAATTCGATCTCTTCAATCTCGGGATACGGTATCACATCCTCATTTCAGAGGTTCTTTTTATCATCCCGGTGATAAAGAAGACATGCAGATTGAAATGATCTAAACAGACATGAAATGAACAGCTCTATGAGGCCAAATTCCGAGTCAAAAGTGAATTATAAGTAACGAGAAGATCGAAACTCTTGAGAGCTATCGATCATCAACAACAGAAAAGTAGTAGCGTGCTTAGCACTCAGTGCCAGCAAGACCTTGCATGCGTGGAGCTGTAAAATGGTCAGACACTGACATCGATTCCTGGGGAATTGGTCAGGAATAAAAAAAAGGTTGAATCACAGTTACATGGGGTTGAGCTTTCAGTAAGCCCTTATTTCTCGACTCACTAGACAGGAAATATGCGTACAGTAGAAAAAGCTGGAAGCAACTAGCAATGCTACCATAAATCAAGGAGAGTTTTACCAACCCTGCCACCCTAGAACGTTAGCGTACAAGAGGGGAATTTCTCAATTGAGTTAGTCACACATGGAATCTCAGATGTGGAAGTTTTATTCCGATTGATTTGGTGTTTAGTTGGCTGCACTCTGGGTCTTACCTAAGATCTGTAGTCTACCCGAGGCTATCGTTAACTGGGGCACGATGGAACCGATGGTCAGTACCTCTTTACTAGGGAAGGTGTTCTCGGGAGATAGCTCTGGTTCGTGCGCATTAGAGACTGAGAAGGAAAAGGAAAGCAAACAAGCAAGAAAAGGGATGCCATTAAGCAAGAGGAAGCATGCCAGAGCTAACACAAGGCAAAAGCAGATGAAATTTACGTATAAAAGGAAAATGGAAAGCATTTTCAGGCAGGCAACTAGTTACAAAGTTTTTTTCCAAGGAAAGTCTCGTTTTTGACTAAACTAAGAAACACGGGCTTTGCTGCGACGAGGATGCCTTTTTAATCAGCCAACGTCAAGACCTGCAACAGAGTCCTACCACGTTAAGGGATAGCACCCAACTTGCTTGTTGACACGTGAGGGGAAATAAGAGTCTGAGGTGGCAGGATTTACCACTAGAGCCCTATGGTAGTGATGGTTGGTCCCACTACTCATCATCGTGCCTTTTGCGCTTAGCGTCGGAAAGAGGTGCTTCTACTGCGAAGGTGCTAAAACCTAAAACTAGGCGAACTTACTTTGGAAACTTAAACGAATCAATTCCCACTTGACCCATTCTTCTTACTGCGCTAGCATCATCGGATACGGCAACAGAGATTCTTCCAACTTCGCTCTCAAGGGCGGGCTTGTAGACTATTGAATTCCAACTTCGAGCTCCTTCTACTCTAAACGTGTGCCTATTTGGAGCTTTTCACAGTCAAAGTCAAACGTTTGTTGGTGGCAACATCAGCATCAGCATGCGTTATATAAGACTTTAGCACCTGAACTACCCATAGTCTATCTAGTTACGGGGTTGCACTCAATAGTCAATCAATTCGTTTTTCCGTAGGTTGATGCTTTGTATCGCACACTTGTTCTATTTTTTTAGATTCTAGTGTGTGAAGTATAACTAATTGAAATCGCCTATGAATGAGTTCCAAGAAAGGGGCCGTTCACGTAAGGAATAGAGGTTATTGATGTAGTTGCTTGTAGTTTGATTTTTTTATCGATATTAGGTTGGTGTTCCGTGTACTAAGGTATACGATCGAAAAGCATTTTTCATTCCATGCCCAAAGACTCCCATGCTTTTCTTGGTTGGACCAACCCAACCGGCAATTTCCGTCTTCCTGAATTGGGAGAGCAAGAACAAGTCTCTCTTTTTTTTTGAGAGAGCAGAGCTGTCAAAGAATGAACCAAATGATTGTTCTAGAATGGCTATTCTTCACAATTGCTCCTTGTGATGCAGCGGAACCATGGCAATTAGGATCTCAAGACGCAGCAACACCTATGATGCAAGGAATAATAGACTTACATCATGATATCTTTTTCTTCCTCATTCTGATTTTGGTTTTCGTATCATGGATCTTGGTTCGCGCTTTATGGCATTTCCACTATAAAAAAAATCCAATCCCGCAAAGGATTGTTCATGGAACTACTCTCGAGATTCTTTGGACCATATTTCCTAGTATCATCCTGATGTTCATTGCTATACCATCATTTGCTCTGTTATACTCAATGGACGAGGTAGTAGTAGATCCAGCCATTACTATCAAAGCTATTGGACATCAATGGTATCGGAGTGCGCCTCTTCACGAGGGTGATTTAAGTGCAACGAAATGCCTTAAAGTGGAATATAGTTCACAAAGGATCTGGCTTACTGCTAATCTCCCATTCCCGTCGTCGAGAGACTTTTATAACTATAGCATGCCAGAAACGGGGAGTTGAGGTGCTTAGACCTATACCCGGAAATGCTCTCAGCATAGGAGCCTATGGTTCCATTCTTGTTGTTGCTGGAGGTACACATCCCTCTTCTCGGTGTAGAGCGATATACGAGAAATAGATGCTCAGCCTGCAATGTCCGATAACGGCGCTGAAGTAGTGAATCTATCGGCACCATAGCAATGGCATACAACTTTGGACCTAACGGCCGGCCCAGTAACCTTTCGGAATGGGGGATCCCCGCTGGCAACAACCACGGTAGTAGTTGCGGAACTACTGGGCCGGGAGAGGACAATAACCGTAGTTATTGCCTGCTCCTCTTTCTTCGCTTCGGGGACGGAGGTCCTACGGTAGGTAACAGCAGGCACAAGCAACTTGACTTGACCGAAGGGGACCAGCGCTTCTACTCTTCCACCGAGGAGCCGTTCGCAGCGAGAAGCAAGGGATGTCGTGAACAGTGGGAGGTCACAGAGAATGGACCTATTCATAGAGTGATCCTATGATCGATACAAGATATAGACTATCTCTTTTTTTATTCGATTCTTTTTCTGAAAAAAAAAGAAGGGTGACTCCACTTCTCAGCTAGAGTTGGGGGTGGGACCTGTTGGCATAATGCACGCTGGAACGTGGGAATTCGAGGTCTCATGAACTACTACTAAAAACCTACTTTGTTTTTGTTTTGTTCGTGGACAAACCCGGTCAGGCCTATGGAAGGATCCTTTTAGATCTACGGGCTTTATGCCCCGGCCGTTCACATGAGCATAGAATATCTATACTCGAGCGTTCAACTGGGCCCCTGACAGGATAGGTGAGGAATCACTCTGGATCTGATTTATTAGAGCCTACAACTTCGCCGAGCCGACTAGCATCCTTTTCCACTGCGCATTTATCGAACAAAGAAGACGACTATCAGATCGAATTCGCTTTCCGTGGTGAACTGGTCGTCCCATACCTTCTGCCTGTCCCATGTGTGTGGAACCAGGTCTTTTTCGGTTCCAGCCTCCCCCTCGAATACATAGGGTAGGTAGGGCTGGGTAAGAAACGGTCCCCTGTTGCCAATAAACTTTCCCCGGCCTTCGATTCCTCTTACTCATAATCATAAAGGGTGGTCGGGGGAACTACCTAACTAAAGAAAAATAGTGCTCTTTCTAAGAGTAGGCGTGGAGAGCTTTTTGCGGGGAAACTTGCAAGTAAAGTTTGGGGGGAGGCGGGCGTCGACCCAACCTTATGAGTATTCGGACTATAACAGTTCCGATGAACAGTCACTCACTTTTGACAGTTATACGATTCCAGAAGATGATCCAGAATTGGGTCAATCACGTTTATTAGAAGTAGACAATAGAGTGGTTGTACCGGCCAAAACTCATATACGTATTATTGTAACATCTGCTGATGTACCTCATAGTTGGGCTGTACCTTCCTCAGGTGTCAAATGTGATGCTGTACCTGGTCGTTCAAATCAGACCTCTATTTTGGTACAACGAGAAGGAGTTTACTATGGTCAGTGCAGTGAAATTCGTGGAACTAATCATGCTTTTACGCGTGCGCCCGAAAACATAGGCCGACTGCTGAGCCCACTCTGGCTCAGCCGCACCACCCGGGGTGCGAGCCACCCGAAAAGCAAGCTATTACAGCGAGCGGCTGGAGCAGTAGGGAGCCGAGGAGCAAGGCAGTAGATAAGATAGAAAAAGGGGCCAGGCTCCCGGTGAAGCAGAGAAGACGGTTAGGATAACGAACTTGAAACGCGGAGCCCGAGCGGCCGGCGAGCGAGTGGTTAGTGGCCAATAGCGCCCTAGTTGATGGCATTCCTCTCTGCGGCTGGCACTTGAGAAACCACGGGGCACTCCATACAGAGCAAGCAAGTCTTAGGGATGAGACGCCCGCGCAAGGACCTCCATTCTCATTAGGAGATCGAACCAAGGACCTATGGAAGTCGGGGCTACCCCGTCCCCATGGACAACGCAACAGTGTCCTGAGGGAGGAGTTTAGAGGCCTTATAGTAGCACGGACTTCTTTTTCTTTCTAGATCATGCGAAGGGGGCCAGTCCAAGATCGTACTGTTCCTCTACAAAGACAACAGAAGCTCTCAACGGCTAGGCGCCACTCTCTTTCTGAGTTATTCCAGCTTCTTCATGATTTCGTGCCGTGGTGAACAAACAAAACAAAAAAAAGAGGGCCGTCTCCGCGGAAGGAGAAGGACCTGCAACGGCTTCCGCCGCCTCTTCTTGTTCCTAGCCGTCTGTTACGAGTCCGGAAAGCCTGGAATCCTCAATATAAAATAAGGGATCTCTCAAAATAGAGAAGGGCGGGCAGGGCTTCCGCAAGAGCCTCCCCCCTCTTCCCGGTCAAGATAGATGGGAAGGAGCCCTATCAAGTAAAGGCCATAACCAGCCAGCCTTCTTATTTATGTACGTACACTTTCGTTTCGGGGTGGGGCCGCCCTTCCTCCTGCTAATCCGGCCATTTCCAAA